TTTTCAAAACCTTAGTTCCAGTCGAATCGCGAGCAAAGCTCGACACTGCTAGCGAAGCTCTACGACAGAGCATTTCCATTATTTCAATTATAGAGCCAATCACACTGCTCTCTCTTTCCGGCCGGTATGTAGAATCGTCGGAGCGAGCAGAGCAGCGGAGTGAAGTGGGCTGTGTAATCATTGGAATTTGGACTCTTTTTCTTTTATTAATATATAAGGGTAGGTAAGTAAGGAGCTGAAAACTAGTCCTTCGGAGGGCCCCCCATTCTCAATGCAAGCTAGCTCTTACTTGTGTTTAGTGAGGAGGCTACCTAACATAGAGGTGAATATAGCCCTGGTTGTTCTTTCTTCCTTGGGCAGGCCTGCCTTTAAGTGATAGGAGGGAGTGATAGAACACAGGTAAAGTAGTATAAGGGCGAGGCGCTTACTCTGCCATCTCTTTCTGTCTGCTTCCAGAGGTGCTTAAATGGTCATTATCCGGGTGAAGGGATGGACTGGGGTAGGTAGGGATTGTTGTTGCTTTCGTAGCGCTTGTTTCTATCTATGTATAGTGCTCCCCATATCTGAAATCAATAACGTCGACGTGGATTCATGTCACTCCCTCTGGTGGGGTCCTACCAAAATCCCGCTATAGGATAAAGAGAGAAAATCCATTCTCTTTTCTATAGAGAATAGCGGCGGAGCGCCGTGATAGATAGGGTCTTGCTTGCTTGGCTTTTTTTTCCTAACCACTTGCTTTATTTGAACAGGAAAGAGCTTTGCTTGCTCCGTGTTTTTGATTCTCCGGAGCAGGGCTCTTCTGCTGTTTTTGACTTTCGTTTTGGGGTTAGTACCTCACTCACAGGCTCTGGGTTCCTTGCGGCGCTGCCTCATGCTTGCGCTTGCTTGAATGCCAGTACGTTAGGTTACTAGAATAGGCGGTTGGCTGCTGCGCTACAGATCTCACCGGAAGGGTCTTTTCCTTTGCTTGCGGAAGTCACCCTGCTTGCTATTCTATCACTCCTCGCCCGGCCTTTACTTGATAGGGCTCTTTCACCAGGATCAATAGCCCAGCTACACTACCACTACCCGTGAGATAGAAGTAGGGCACTTCACTCACCTTAGAGTGAGTGAGGTGAAACCAGAAAAGTAGTGTAGTCCGCACTACCTATCTGGTTTCAGTTTAGCTTAGAGTTGTTTGCTGACACACGCTACTATCACTCTGGTTGCTGCTTTCACTCGGATTCTCCTCGGGCGGATCGAGGCATATTGGCTTGGCTTGCGAAAGAACGGATAGTTACTGGATGGTTGGTTGACAGGTGTCTGGCTAGCAAAGAACCCGAAAAAAACTAGTAGAGTTGCGCCCTAGGCTATTTGATATAGTATAGCCGCGGAGACTACTTGCATCAGGGCCCCCTTTATGAGTAAGCTCCTTTAGAGAGAGGAAAACGGCCTAGCTGCTTTATTGAGAGATTTCGGCACCCCAGATATTTGAAAACAGAATTCTTTAAATAATTAGCTGCTATTTCAGTGATTGAAGTGCCGGTCGGCATTGCCTAAGTAACGTCCGGCTCTGTTTGCGCGCTTCTCTCCATCTGTTGAGTCGGTGGAAGGCTACTTGACCTAGCCTTCAGAGAAGAATCAAGTCAGAGAAGCCGGCGCACAAGATCCAATCTTTTTTGCAGTTCTTAGAGAAGTGAATTCCAAAACACCAAAATGAAGCAAGCTAAAATAGCTTGCCTCACTTCCATGCATGCGATAGCTTGTCCCAACCAAAACTTGTCGCTTCTATCAATCAATGCACACAAATATGCTTGCTTGGACAGACACAAACAAATGCTTGCCCCTACGTAACTAGAGCCCTGTAGGTCCAACACTCCTATATAGGGCTAGGTTTCAACACCATTCACTGGTAAGGCCCCACATGTAGCATTCCCGACGGCGGCTATCCCGACCTAGCCATCCATAGTTGTCAGCCTCCCTTACCCTACAACCCTCACTGAAATTCAATTCAATGAAAGGCAGACCCCATAGAAGTAAGCCTGAGCCAGCTCTCATTACCACCCCTCTTCAACCTACCCCAACACCTATTCCCATTACCACGCCTCCACAGAACCCTCAGAACCACGTACCAGCCACCATCACTATCCCTAAACCTTCACCTATCGTTATCTCAACCCCACCCTTTTCTATAAGTAAGGGAAGGTAAGGCTTTCAAAGGTGTCTTGGACATATGAAACCAGGACGATAGCATTGAAAGTGGAGAAGAAAGAGGGTGAAGAATGTGCTGAGATAGGAAGACTAGGTCGGGACGATGCTTCAAACCTGACCATTTGAGAACCACGGAAGGACCAAGGAAAGGAGAAAGCAGTAGAGAAAGACCCAGCAACAGAGGCCTTGTGAAAGGCTCTCAAGAAGCCAGAGTAGAATGTGGCGGAACAACTGAAAAAGATCCCCGCCGATAGGACAACCTACACGCACCCGCTTTCTATTTTGGTGTCTTGTCGGGCCCAGATAGTACCTGCAGTGTTGATTGATAATGGGAGTGGTTTGAATGTTTGCACGTTGAGCAGTGTAAAGGCCCTGGGGTTGGGGCATAGGGATATGAATAGAAAGACGATGACGGCCAGTCTCCATAGGGCATTCGAAAATTCCGCCCTATTAAGTAAAGGCAGACTGTTGGAATAATTGAACTTGACGTTGTGATCGGGCCGTACCAGTTCAAGATCAGTTTGAATGTGGTAGATATCGAGGCATCGTTCACTTTCTTATTGGGAATACTTTGGCTCCATTCAGCAGGGCCCTTCCCCATAAGGCCCATCTACGCTGCACCAAAGGGTAAAGTTCGTTATCGACGACCAGCTAGTCACTATCTTGGCTGATGACGAAGAAGTGGGCTCAAGAAAGGTAGAAGTTGTGCAGCATGTAGAGTCGGGACTTCCATTCCTATCGTATCAGTTCGGGCTAGATCAAATAGGGCAATTGTATCCCCCTCGATGCGAGGCCATCAAAAAGAATGAAGACGAGCTCACCCGGGTGGAAAATGCTAGCGAAGATGAAATTGCACCCCCTATTTGAGTAAGGCTGGGTCTGGGGATTAGCTTACAAGGAAGGCTTGTGCCGGTAACTCTGCCAAGGCACGATCCCACTTTACTTAGTAGGGCTTAGGAACGATGTTGGCAAATGATTGTTGAATAGAGTGACTCACCTCGCAGCCCAATTTCCTCTGTGGAGTGTATACCGGCCGGGTTGCTGCCCGGAGGACCAAACCTGACTGCTGAACGGGACAAGCTTGGTATACTGTCTTCCCTTTATCAGCAGACGGTAGTCGCATTGCAATTATTCCACCAGTACGGATCACTCTATCCGGATGTAACAGTGTAGTAGCAACTGCAGACGGGGTCGGCATGAGACGTCGGTTCTTGATTAACAGTCTTCCTTTTTCCACTATCTTTTTTTTCCAAAAAATGCAGCCCCTACCATTATAAAAAAGAAAATGAAAGCAATAAGATTCATCTTCATCTTCAGGCTGCCGCATTCCAACAATTTGATGTTGAACTCCTTTAATCTAGTTGTAAGGCTGGGATAATATTGAAGGCACTGGTGAAAGGTAGAAGGCACTACTTGATGGTGATGGATCCAGGGTCGTCCCAGTCAAAGATGGTAAGAAGGAGTAGCATCAATAACATTCATTGTATGTACGCCTCTCAGCGATCCACAGGCATCTGTAGCATGTTGTACCCGAGGGTTATTTGGGCTGTGCCCGTTACACCATGGACAATCATCTTAGTCGGAGTCAAATCCTTCGTCCTCAGATGGCATTCATAGGGTTCCCGTCGAATCAGCTCTTACGGTGATCGTATTCGGTGTAAAAGCTTAACTATACAAGGCTGCTTGACTTTGGTGGTATCATATTTCTAAAAGTAGTTGATCCCGTCTCAAGGGGAATGCTTGAAATAAGCTCTTCTGTCTCTTGGCGACTCGGAACAAATGCTTGAATCAGCTTCTGTCGTTAGAACGAGAATAGCTCAAGTGGAATCTCTTTCTTTTGGGAGGGTTCCGGAATTGATAGAGTCAAGCTCTGGAGAAGGAAAAGCATTCAAATCGCCAAATCATTATCTTATCTTTGTCTAGAGTAAGTTGGTGTGAATTCTACTACGGTAGAGGATCTACAATCATTAGCTCTGGTTCACAGGCAAGTAGTGAGGGGATTGAGTTTCACTCTTGAGAGATAGCCAGATAGTTAAGAGAGCTACCCGTAGCAGTCGTAAGGTAAGGCCCCCCAATAAGAGTTCAGTCGTAAGTCCGCCCATTCAACCATTTCTCTGGGAATTGCATACAAAAGGAAAAGGTAGTTGATCGATTCCGCCCTTTAGCTTGGCACGTTGATGGAATAAGTGCTCTTCTCTCTATCGCTTCGCCCCTCGGGTAACCTCCTCATATCATCTTCATAGAAGACAACCGAGAAGGTGCCCTAAGAGGGTGCAATAGATCTCCTATTCATTAAAGCGGCAATCCGAGAGCACTGATAAGAGTCATCTTATCACGTCCATGTCATTCAGACGATTCCCCGCACTCTTTTGAAAGAAGTAGAGGCCAGCCAAGCTATGCATATAGTCAAGATTGTGGTGCCGGTACCTATGCATATAGTCAAGTGTGCCTGCGAATGCTTGGTTTCCCTTCCGTTTGAACAGTGCAACGCTTAGGTCGACTAACCGGACCCCGGTGAGATAGCTTTCTTAAGGATTGGCTGTCCTACAACCCATGCTTTCCATGCCATGTGCTTCCTCCAATACTGGAACTGGGGCTGCCCTATATAGTCAAGCCCGTTCCTCAACAAGCGAAAGTGGAGGCTCTGTTAAGAATTCGAAATCTCGGGGTCGGGTCGAGGAAGTAGCAATAGTCGAAGTCAAAGTGGAAGGAATTCGAGTATTAGGCGAACTTTCACATGCGGCTTCTTAACTTAAGAAAGATTGAGACTTTTAGACAAGCTTTCAAGCGGCAAAAGCAGTGATTCCATG